AATGAACGTTTAAATGTCCTTCAAAAGTAAGTAAATAGATCCGAAACATATAAAATGCGGTTAATCCCGCCGTAGACCAAGCTATTATTGCAAAAATAGGTGAATACAACCAACTATCATTAAGAATTTCATCTTTGGACCAAAAACAAGCAAGGGGTGGAATACCGCAAAGAGAAAGTGTACCTAATAAAAAAGAATTTTTAGTAATTGGTACATGTTTTGTTAAACCTCCCATAAGCACCATATTCTGACTTTTTTTTGGACAATATCCAACAAGAGTTTCCATTGAATGAATAACGGATCCCGATCCTAAAAACAATAATGCTTTAGAATAAGCATGAGTAATCAAATGAAATAAAGCACTGCGATACGACCCCATACCTAGAGCTAACATCATATAACCCAATTGAGACATTGTGGAATAGGCTAAACCCCTCTTAATGTCTTTTTGAGCAAGAGCTAAAGTGGCTCCTAAAAAAACTGTTATTATCCCTATCAAAGAGATAAAATTCATTATGTGGGGTATGACTATGAAAAGAGGCATAAGTCGAGCTACAAGAAAAATTCCCGCTGCTACCATCGTAGCAGCATGTATAAGAGCGGAAATAGGAGTCGGCCCTTCCATTGCATCAGGTAACCATACATGAAGGGGAAATTGTGCAGATTTAGCAACGGCACCGGCAAATAATAGAACAGCGCACAAAGTAACAAATAAAAAATTTACTTCATTATTATAAATCAAGTTATTGAATATTTGGAATAAATCACGAAATTCGAAACTCCCCGTTACCCAATAAAACCCTAAAATGCCTAATAATAAACCAAAATCGCCCACACGATTAGTTACAAACGCTTTTTGACAAGCCTTTGCTGCAACAGGTCGTGTGAACCAAAACCCTATTAATAGATACGAACATATTCCAACTAATTCCCAAAAAATATAAATTTGTATCAAATTTGAACTAGTAACTAATCCCAACATGGAAGTACTGAAAAAACTCATATAAGCAAAAAATCTCAAATATCCGTGATCATGAGACATATAATTATCACTATAAATAAGAACCATAATTCCAACAGTAGTGATTAATATTGACATAATAGAAGTAAGTGGATCGATCAAGTATCCGAATTCTAAAGAAAAATCATTATTGATAATCCAAGACCATACATATTGATAGACAGAACTGCTATTTATTTGCTGAATAGACAGATTCATGGAAAAAATCATGACTATACTTAACAATAAAACGCTTTGAAAAGCCCACATACGACGAAGACTTTTTGTTGCCGTCGGAAAAAGAAGAAGTCCCAACCCTATTAACATAGGAACTGGAAGTGGAAGAAAAGGTATTATCCACGCATATTGATATATCTGTTCCATAAAAAAAGTTTTTTTTTCTTAATTAATTGTTTCCGATTCACCGGATTTTACCTCTTTCGAAAAAGTCAATAAAAAATCAATATATGCACTAACTTATTTAATAATTTTAGATTAGTATTTATTCTGAGTCTTTTCAAAATCGTTCAAATATTCAAAACAAGAAGTTCTAATTGGTCAAATGATATGATCAAGCGACATATAAAAACAAATACTTATAATAGGAAAATATAAATTCTTATTATTATTATGATAATTTATCGTAATAATAATAAGAATTTATATTTGTAGAACAAGGATAAAAATTTGGGCTAAAAAGAGTACTTGATCCTGATATGAATTATAGGATTAACTAAGGTCATCGGTCTAATGAAATAAAAACTCTTGATTTTAGTTAGTTTATTTCAACTCATTAACTAATTCATTATGGGATTCATTGTTTTCCATTTCAATTTATTAGTAAATTTTAGAAGATTATAGATCTAAAATGAACTTTTTTATCGAGAAAGAATAAAAAATGACTGATATATTTTTTATCAAACCACGTAGCCTTTAACAGATTTATTACTAGTCTCACTCGAATTTTAAAATTGAATTTAGGTGTATTTTTTATCAAAACAAAAAAACTCAATTTATTAAGCAAAAGTTTACAAGCCTTTGAAGTATTTTATTACATGTAAATAAAGTATAGAATAACAAAAATAAAAGTCTTTTAGGTTTTTTATTGATTTTATTAAGTTTGATTGATTTGATTTCTATGCCATAGCAGATTCTAAAGATATAACTTTGAGAGATAAACAACGAGAACTAAAAGTTCCAAACGAAAAATTTAGGTTTTACGAATAGTGTATGGAATCAAAATTTTGTTATTTCGAGTAATTTTTGATTTTGATCCAAATTTCACGGATCTTTGACATATCTATATTTCTTTTTTTTTTGAATAGAATCTTATTTAGAGAAAAAAATAGATAATGAATAAGAAATAATAATTTGTTTTGAACAATAGATGTCTTTCACATCCAACTATAACAATGAGTAACTTCTTCATTTTAAAATGGCAGTTCCAAAAAAACGTACTTCGATATCAAAAAAGCGTATTCGTAAAAATATTTGGAAAAG